GCTTTGAATCCAACACTTGCTTTAGTTTCTGTTTTTGGTGACATAAGTTCCTCCCCACAACTCATGAATTAAGAATTCTCACAACAACCGGGGTCTACTCGACATGGATTAGGCGTGAATGAAACCTTTCACAGCAATCCCTGACAAAATTCTCAACTAATATCAACTAATTAGAAATTTAAATGCTTCATTAGTGGACCATAGTATTTGATTCGTCAAATGTATCATTATTGTATACTGTTTCATATGTATGGCGCAACCCAACCCCTGTTTCTCAAGTTCCTAATTGGTCTCCTTCTGCTTTTTTTCGTTTTTTTATCTATTTTATCTACTAAACAAACCAAATAATATAATAAAAAATTGACTCTTGACAGTGATATATGTTGTATATGTATATCGTATATGTGAAAAAATATACAGAATACAAAATGGAAAGAAGACTAGGTGGAAATACAAAAATAAGGAAGATCCGCGGATGAGATATAAATAATGACTCATAAATCAAGTTCGGGTTCGAATTCCATACATTATATATATATGGATATATATAATTCTAGATGGGATTGTTTCTCTTTCTAATGATAGATAAATGAAACACTTCCTCATGATCCTTATTTACCTACTCGTACTCGATATTTCGAATAAAGATTGGGTTGGGTGAACTTGAAAATTCATTCATTGAATCAAATCAGTAAGCGATTGAATTGGATTCGATTGAATAGTACCAACAAAATCGAGCGCTAACTCCCATTTCTTATTGAATTAACCGATCAACTTGCTATCGGACATTTTCGGTTCGGTAATATTCGCAAAAACTTTAGACATAGTTCAGTTTTTTATGAGAATAAATCCTACTACTTCTGGTCTCGGAGTTTCAACACTTGTGGAAAAAAATCAGGGACGTATCGCTCAAATCATTGGTCCAGTACTGGATGTAGCTTTTCCCCCGGGGAAGATGCCTAATATTTACAACTCTTTGGTAGTTAAGGGTCGAGATACCGCAGGTCAGGAAATTAATGTGACTTGTGAGGTACAGCAATTATTAGGAAATAATCGAGTTAGAGCTGTAGCTATGAGTGCTACAGATGGGCTGACGAGAGGAATGGAAGTGATTGACACGGGAGCTCCTCTAAGTGTTCCAGTCGGTGGAGCCACTCTAGGACGAATTTTCAATGTTCTTGGAGAACCTGTTGATAATTTAGGTCCTGTAGATACTCGCACAACATCTCCTATTCATAGAGCCGCACCCGCTTTTACACAATTAGATACCAAATTATCAATCTTTGAAACGGGCATTAAAGTGGTGGATCTTTTAGCGCCTTATCGGCGTGGGGGAAAAATCGGACTATTCGGGGGAGCCGGAGTGGGGAAAACAGTACTCATCATGGAATTAATCAACAACATTGCCAAAGCTCATGGGGGTGTATCCGTATTCGGCGGAGTAGGAGAACGCACTCGTGAAGGAAATGATCTTTACATGGAAATGAAAGAATCCGGGGTGATTAATGAAGAAAATATTGCAGAATCTAAAGTAGCTCTAGTATATGGACAGATGAATGAACCGCCGGGAGCTCGTATGAGAGTCGGTTTGACTGCCCTAACCATGGCGGAATATTTCCGTGATGTTAATGAACAAGACGTACTTCTATTTATTGACAATATCTTTCGCTTCGTTCAAGCGGGGTCAGAAGTATCTGCCTTATTAGGTAGAATGCCTTCCGCCGTGGGTTATCAGCCTACCCTTAGTACAGAAATGGGTTCTTTGCAAGAAAGAATCACTTCTACTAAAGAGGGATCTATAACTTCCATTCAAGCAGTTTATGTACCTGCGGACGATTTGACTGATCCTGCTCCTGCCACGACATTTGCACATTTAGATGCTACTACCGTACTATCAAGAGGATTAGCTGCCAAAGGTATCTATCCAGCAGTAGATCCTTTAGATTCAACGTCAACTATGCTCCAACCTCGGATTGTTGGCGAAGAACATTACGAAACTGCGCAAAGAGTTAAGCAAACTTTACAACGTTACAAAGAACTTCAGGACATTATAGCTATTCTTGGACTGGACGAATTATCCGAAGAGGATCGTTTAACCGTAGCAAGAGCGCGAAAAATTGAACGTTTCTTATCACAACCCTTCTTCGTAGCAGAAGTATTTACTGGTTCTCCAGGGAAATATGTTGGTCTCGCAGAAACAATTAGGGGGTTTCAACTGATCCTTTCCGGAGAATTAGATAGTTTTCCCGAGCAGGCCTTTTATTTGGTAGGTAATATCGATGAAGCTACCGCGAAGGCTATGAACTTAGAAGTAGAGAGCAAATTGAAGAAATGACCCTAAATCTTTGTGTACTGACTCCTAATAGAATTATTTGGGATTCAGAAGTGAAAGAAATCATTTTATCTACTAATAGTGGCCAAATCGGCGTATTACCAAACCACGCCCCTATTGCCACGGCCATAGATATTGGTATTTTAAGAATACGCCTCGACGACCAATGGTTAACGATGGCTCTGATGGGGGGGTTTGCCAGAATAGGCAATAATGAAATCACCATATTAGTAAATGATGCGGAGAAGGGTAGTGACATTGATCCGCAAGAAGCTCAGCGAACTCTTGAAATAGCTGAGGCTAACTTGAGTAAAGCAGAAGGCAAGAGACAAGTAATTGAGGCGAATTTAGCTCTCAGACGAGCTAGGGCACGAGTAGAGGCTATCAATGCTATTTCGTACTAGCTGATCCATCGTACTAGCTGATCCACATAATCCATAAGAATCAAAAGTTCTGTTTATACACTATATTGGATTCCGTGCAATCAAGTGGAATCAATCTGATTGATGTAACGAACAAGAGTAGTGAGCGGGATGGGAATAAGGGAAAGATACAAAATCAATAAAAGAAAAGGGGGTAGAAAAACTTATTAGATGCCATTCATTGACTCCGGTACCTAATAAGTTCTACCTACTATTGGATTTGAACCAATGACTCCCGCCGTATGAAAGCAACACTCTAACCACTGGGTTAAGTAGGTCATTTATCATCACAAAGAGAAAGAATAGAGCGCATCGTATCGGGTATTTATTATAGATGGAATATGGCTTCTAAGCAATATCAATCCTTGGCAGGAAACAGATTAGGGTATCGTGTTAGATCATGTAATATCTTTCTTGACAAGAAATGATCTATATGATAAGATATCTATCACAAGGGCTATAGCTCAGTTGGTAGAGCACCTCGTTTACACGTGCGCCAATGCTTTTCAGGGGAGTTCATCATGCAATCAAAGAAATTGATCTTCTCTTATTGAAATGAAAGATTGATGTCTTACTCCATTGATTCGAGAGAACAAGAGAACAATAGCCTGACAAGTATTGGGTTCGATTCAGTTCCAATTCGGATACGAAATAGAACCAACCATTGATTTTATCATTGATAAGGTGAATACCCAGTTAATTCAATGTTAGGCCTAATGAGTATATATAATAGGGACCTCAAAATAACCTCCTTTCGTCCTATGAACTTTGAGGTGTATGAAGTATCATATTTTACGCTTGAAGCGGAACGACAGGGACTCTATTGAGGTTGATCTAGGCCTAAGACAGACCTACGTCAAGGTAATCCTTTGAAACACTTTGGTATTGCTCCTGGATCAGAATATAAATAAAGAATCAGAGCACATGGAGCCATCTCGTTATCTTCATATAAAGATAAAATATGGTGGACTAACTGATTGATCCATCAGTTGATGAAAGAGCCCAATGCACAAAAATGCATGTTGGGTCTTTGAAACAGTTCGAATCATTTCGATAATAATCAGTTTGATCTGTTTTACCGAGAAGGTCTACGGTTCGAGTCCGTATAGCCCTATACCTATATAATATATTATTTGATTGATGTATTGTATGCTTTTGTAGAATTTTGTACCCATTTTATCATCTCATTAGCGCTGCCTATGGCCGGTTGGGCCATATATAATATAAAGATTAAGAAATAATATAAAGAAGGCATTCCCGCGTGTACAAGAGATCCCTAGGGATATCAAAGTTAAAAAAAAGTTTATTCCATCCAATAGGCATTTTTCCAATATCGAATTACATACGACCTTTTTCCTCTTTTACTGCCCATGATGAAAGAGTTATTGATGCGCCTTAGGTATACCTAATCGCATTCAATCAATGAAGTCAAAATAATAACATGAGGCTAAAACAAACCTCCACCCCGGCCCAACCAGATAGTAGTAAGTGGCACGGATCTAGGACCTATTCTTGGATTTGTGGAAAAGAAAAGCCAGAGAAAAAAGAAACTCTTTCGTAAGTTTCGGTGGTAAATTGTATTCATATAACTGGACTAGCAAAGTAAGTAGTTAAGTAGTCATTTTTCTTTGTACAATACTAATTTTTTTGTATCTGAATCTACTCCAATTGCTCACCATTTGAATTCGACCAATTCATACTTTATGCAAGAAGATTGGGGTCTTTGGGGCTTGGAAGAGTTATGAATCTCTAGACCTAGATTCATCGCCTTTTTGTAAAACAACAATCAAAATTAATTATCTCTGAAACAATGAATTGATCTTAGTCTTATTTAATGAAAGAAATGTATCGACGTTTGTTCTCTCTTCTATATGGGTATAGGTTTGGTTTATAGAATTAGAACCAATCGTTTGATAACGCACGATTAGACCAGAAATCTTTTATGGGGATCACTTCACTTATACTTATGATTTTATGATTTAAACTAAACGATTCCACTATCGGGCCACGCTCCACCATGTGGGGATGCTTCAAAAAACTCCTTTTTTTGATTGCCCTGAAATCGAACATCTTGGTCTTACTAGGAGTTACTCCATTAACAAAACAAGGATTTTGAGTCAATCCAAATCGCGTAGCACTAAGAATTGGTCCGAAATGAAGTGACTTTTTCAAGACGTCTAACTTTAACTAAATAACTCAATAGGGGGTCAGGGTAATCCTATAATGAGTTGTTTTCTTATGTTATATATAAATGTAAGGGTTCCTCAGAATTCAACGGATTGAATCAATTAAGTATGAATCTGGTACAAGGAAAAGAGGGAATCTAATCTAATTGGTTCAAGCATTCCGTATCGAATTAATAGAAGATTCTACGCCCGGATCTGAAATGTTAATGAAAAGAATAAAGGAATCCGCCAATGCTGCTAAGTCGCATATGCATATGTTATGCCGTAACTGCAGAATCATAAATACTGAACCTAGATATTCTATTGCATCTCATTATTATACTAGAATGAAAATCACTAATGACTATTAATACTAATACATAATAATAACTTAACTATATAACTATAACTCTTAAATCCAAATAAAAGAGAAAAAACTCTTTTATCTAAAGAAATTCCATTACCAATAAGTTCTAGTTATTATAGTAGTTATATGGAGTTATTGTATGGTATATTTAGGAAATGAATTGTTTTTCAGATTAATGAAAATGAATAAGTTTCAATTCATTAGAATTTAGAATGAATTTCATTCGTTTTTATGGGAACCTGAGGAAAAATAAAAATGAGAATTATTCGTATAATATAAGAGCATGATATGCCTACACCACACCAAGAAATATAATAGAAATAAGTAAGTGGGCTTCTGTTAGATGAATCTTGAAACAAGACATGACCCACATCAAACAAACTATGTGGTTCGATCACAATCAATTCTTGTTTCGAGTAAGCAGTTGGAGTTATGGATAAATTGACAATTACAATTTGAATTAATCAATGAATTCGGTATATTCTACATTCATAGGAGTACATCTATGTTTCTGCTTTACGAATATGATATTTTCTGGGCATTTCTGATGATATCAAGTGTTATTCCTATTTTGGCATTTATAATTTCCGGGGTTTTAGCCCCAATTAGTGAAGGACCAGAGAAGCTCTCCAGTTATGAATCGGGTATAGAACCAATAGGGGATGCTTGGATACAATTTCGAATCCGCTATTACATGTTTGCTCTCGTTTTTGTTGTTTTTGATGTCGAAACGGTCTTTCTTTATCCATGGGCCGTGAGTTTTGATATATTGGGCGTATACGTATTTATAGAAGCTTTGATTTTCGTGCTTATCCCAGTTGTTGGTTCAGTTTATGCATGGCGAAAAGGAGCATTGGAATGGTCTTAGCTCCTGAATATTCAGACAATAAAAAAGAAGGAAAGGGTTCCATTGAGACAGTTATGAATTCTATGGAGTTTCCGCTCTTTGACCGAACAACCCCCAATTCAGTTATTTCAACTACATTGAATGATCTTTCGAATTGGTCAAGACTTTCCAGTTTATGGCCGCTTCTCTACGGTACCAGTTGTTGCTTCATTGAATTTGCCTCATTAATAGGCTCCCGATTCGATTTTGATCGTTATGGACTGGTGCCAAGATCCAGTCCTAGGCAAGCCGACCTTATTTTAACAGCCGGTACAGTAACAATGAAAATGGCTCCTTCTTTAGTAAGACTATATGAACAAATGCCTGAACCAAAATATGTAATTGCTATGGGAGCCTGTACTATTACAGGAGGAATGTTCAGTACCGATTCTTATAGTACCGTTCGGGGAGTCGATAAGTTAATCCCCGTCGATGTCTATTTGCCAGGATGCCCACCTAAACCAGAGGCAATTATAGACGCTATAACGAAACTTCGTAAGAAGGTATCTCGAGAAATCTATGAAGATAGAACGGGGTCCCAACAGGAAAATCGATGTTTTACTACTAATCACAAGTTTCATCTTGGACGCAGTACTCGTGCCGTAAATTACGATCAAGGATTACTCTATCAATCGACATCGACTTCAGAGATACCTTCTGAAGCATTTTTCAAATACAAGAGTTCAGTATCTTCTCACGAATTAGTGAATTAAATAGGATGTTTTGCGCAGAATAACAAACGGTGGATCAATCTTCATAAATTTCATCGTCAATGTAAAATACACATATAAATATGTGGGGGAGATCAAGAAGATGCAGGGTCGTTCATCCGCTTGGCTAGTTAAACACGAGCTGGTTCATAGATCCTTGGGCTTTGATTACCAAGGAGTAGAGACTTTACAAATAAAGCCCGAGGATTGGTACTCCATTGCTGTCATTTCATACGTATATGGTTACAATTATCTACGTTCCCAATGTGCCTACGATGTAGCACCGGGTGGATTGCTAGCTAGTGTGTATCATCTGACGAGAATACAGTATGGTGTGGACCAACCAGAAGAGGTATGCATAAAAGTATTTGTCCCAAGGAGTAATCCTAGAATTCCGTCTGTTTTCTGGATTTGGAAAAGCGCCGATTTTCAAGAACGGGAGTCTTATGATATGTTGGGAATCTCTTATGATAATCATCCACGCATGAAACGGATTTTGATGCCCGAAAGTTGGATTGGTTGGCCCCTACGCAAGGATTATATTGCCCCTAATTTCTATGAACTACAGGATGCTTATTGAATGATAAGGACAGGATGCTTATTGAATGATAAGGACAGGATGCTTATTGAATGATAAGAAACTTATCTTAGAAGACTCAAGAAGGAGTATTTTTACGTTCTTTCTCGTCTATATAGAGTAACTGGACTCTCATGTCATTCGTATTATGATGGGATAAAAAAAGGGGGGGGGGGTTCGAGGTTTATTTATATATAATCAATTCGAGTAAATTAATATTACCCAATATGCAAATGCAAGGTATCCTATCCATTGGGGGATGGGCGGAGCCAATAGGATGAATCAAAAGATACATCATGAACTATGCACCGCGCACATCACTTAGATGTGCCCCGGAAAGCAAAAAAAAATGTGGGAAGGGGCGCAAAAAATTTGAAAATGAAGAAATGAAAAGGGATCAGATTGGATTTGTACTGGATCGGAAATGATCTTTTATATTCCTACCCCTCCTCTGGACAGACTAGACTTCTGTGTCTTTCAGACAACTTCGGATATGTATGGAGTATTAGCATGAGCCAAAGGAAGGATAGTAGGGACAAACAAAAAAGAAGAAGGAATATATTCCTTTGCCGATCCACAAGGGTCGGGATGTATGTTGTGGATACTTCGATGAATAACTACTAGACTATTAATGTAACGAATATGTATTGTATCCCGATCCATATTCATTTTCTCTTTGTATATATACATTTCGATACATTAACCATATGCCAGGAACCAGATTTGAACTGGTGACACGAGGATTTTCAGTCCTCTGCTCTACCAGCTGAGCTATCCCGACCGTCCTCTATACATTATCCTACTGGAGGACATGCATCTGTGTCAATTCATTTAAAGGTACTAAAGAAACATTACAAGTCCTGGGATTTCTTTTTCTTTGGATTTTTTTTAACCTTTATTTTTAAGGGATATGAACTATGAATGATTTAATAATGGGATTCCTTGTATATCCTTGTATACAAATAATACGTATATATATGTTATGTTCGTTTGGACATATACTGCATTTAGCTGCTGAAGCAAGAGAGAAACTGCTAGGATCCGTTTGTCAAAGAGTCGAGCGAATGATAAAGATATCATATCTAATTTTGAACCGCTTCTAATTTGGAAGCGCTGGCGAAAAAAGAGGATAAATGCTTAGGTCGTAAACTAGGCATTTATTGGGGATAGAGGGACTCGAACCCTCACGATTTCTAAAGTCGACGGATTTTCCTCCTACTACAAACAAATTGCATTGTTGTCAGCATTGACAGGTAGAATGGGACTCTATCTTTATTCTCGTTCGATCAGTCATTTCTCTCCCAGCCTTATACTCTGGAGTGAATGATTTTATCACTTAATATTTTATTTTTCTTTCAAATTGGGATCGATTCAGAACACAAGAGTTATGAACTAACTATTATTATAATATATTTATTATATTAATAATATATAATAAATAAAAAAATAAGAATTCGGGTTGTGATTAATCGTTTGATATTTCAGTACATAGGATCATCCCCTCAGAGTTCCTATGGATAGATTCTTCTACCAACCCCTCAACCCCATTCGTTGGAACAGCTTCCATTGAGTCTCTGCACCTATCCTTTTTTGATTCTCGCTTTCTAGGAAAGGAACCCTTGTTTTCTGTAAACAGGATTTGGCTCAGGATTGCCCATTTTTAATTCCAGGGTTTCTCTGAATTTGGAAGTTACCACTTAGTAGGTTTCCATACCAAGGCTCAATTCAATCAAGTCCGTAGCGTCTACCAATTTCGCCATATCCCCCTTTCTTTTGAGGCCGGGATCCTATTGTGATTCCATTCCCCTTTTTCCTTCCTGTTAGAACCATTCAATTCATTAAATGCCGATCCGATATTGGAAAAAAGTGCCTGCTCCTATTTTTAACTTTTAACCCTTTCAGCTCTATCAGACCAGTGTTTGGTTCAGTTCAATCAGAACCAGAAATGATTCTATCATTGATGTATCCGCAATTCAATATGGATAGCTATATCCCACATATATCTGCCTCTCCTCCGCGCATTTTCCCTGCTCGATCCGAAATAGTGGAACGGTCAATATTCTTCTTCTTTTTCCTATCTTTACGAATAAAATCAGAGGAATGCATAATCTCATTATGATCCGGATTGCATTCTTAGGCCAGATCCGTTATAACTAAATAGACTAGCTTAGCTATAATAAGCTAAGATCCCAGCAGCTTACTGAACTAACTCACTATTTTATTTTGATGTTATGTGAGTTGAGCCCGCTTAGCTCAGAGGTTAGAGCATCGCATTTGTAATGCGATGGTCATCGGTTCGACTCCGATAGCCGGCTTTTTCCTATCGATTTTTTATCCATGATTGATAATGTCTCCTTGAGATAAAGGAATAGTGAAAAGACTCTTCCCTTTTTTCTTCCAAATCTCGGGTTCCCGATCTATTATGTCTATGTCGCAAGAACTTACATTCCAATTCAATTATGAGTAAAAAACTTATTGGAGGAGTTGTATCTCTACAGAACAAATCGTGGGATACTGACTTACCATATATACATATATACAAAATAATCCGGGTATTGATACAATTCATCTAATTTCTCTTTTTAGCATTAGCACTTCAGTGGGTTTCGCTTTGTTTATCGTTTAGTTCAGTCTTAAGGTTTATCCTATTCTGTAAAATAAGGAGTCTTTATGTCTCGTTACCGAGGACCTCGTTTTAAAAAAATACGCCGTCTGGGGGCTTTGCCGGGACTAACTAGTAAAAAACCTAGGTCCGCAAGTGATCTTAGAAACCAATCCCGCTCTGGGAAAAGATCTCAATATCGTATTCGTTTAGAAGAAAAACAGAAATTGCGTTTTCATTATGGTCTGACAGAGCGACAACTACTTCGATATGTTCGTATCGCTGGAAAAGCAAACGGTTCGACGGGTCAAGTTTTACTGCAACTACTTGAGATGCGTTTGGATAACATTCTTTTTCGATTGGGTATGGCTTCAACTATTCCTGGAGCCAGGCAATTAGTTAACCATGGACATATTTTAGTTAATGGTCGTCTAGTAGATATACCAAGTTATCGCTGCAAACCCCGAGATATTATTACTACGAAGGATAAACAAGGATCCAGAGCTTTGATTCAAAATCATATGGATTCATCCTCCAACGCGGAATTGCCAAAACATTTGACTCTGCACTCATTGCAATATAAAGGGGTAGTAAATCAAATAATAGATAGTAAATGGGTCGGTTTGAAAGTCAATGAATTGCTAATCGTAGAATATTATTCCCGACAAACTTGAACCTAAAATACCCAGCAAAGGTTCGGACAATTTTGTCCCTTTTTTCGCTGAAAGAAGTAGAGGGATTTGATAGAAGTAGAGGGATTTGATCCGGATTTTGATCCCATTCATGTATCGCAAATGGATCAGCAGTGATATTTTCATTCACTGTCCGCTCTTTTCTTCCCCCTCTTTTTGTTCTTTTCCTTTTACGTATCACAGCACAGTAATTAGGAATAGAAAAAAATCTCTACTCTATAAAGAAAAGAAGGGTCTTTCTCCTCTCTTAGAATAACGGTATCAATTGGTATTTGATACATTGTGTGGTTGTTAACGTTGGTGAATTAGATGAGGATACGGAAAGAGAGGGATTCGAACCCTCGGTAAACAAAAGCCTACATAGCATTTCCAATGCTACGCCTTGAACCACTCGGCCATCTCTCCTACATAACCTTATCTTATTAATTATGACCCAGAAACCAAGTGAATAGCGAGTCACTCATATTATTGAGTACAGGTACGACCGATCCATTATCATATCAAACTTTTCGTCAAGGAACGATCTTCCTTCAAGTTTCGAGGGATAAAAAAGAAAAACGTATTCATCCTTGTCAAGACGACGGACGCTCCGCTCCCATCCCATCTTATTGATATTTGATTTCTACCGGATTAAACCAACGGGTTGGAATGAATCAACCGATGGATCCTTTCCAGTTTCATTTCATATTTTTCAACAACAACCCCTCCCATGAGCTATGGATCTATTACAAATTGATGAATCATCCCATGGATTTTCATTCTATAATCTTATGGTGTCTACACGCTATGCACACAAAATGGATAGTTATCCTTACCCCATTTTTATCATGGAATGCTTATTCCATTTTTTTATTATCATAATGAAATCCAATTTGGGTTAGGTTATTATAGGATAGGTTCTTGTTTATTATATTTATTATATTAGTATGAGAATCTGTAGAAAAAATTCCTTGATTCTTGCATTTCTATTAAATATCTAATAGTCTCATTGGTATACTACTAAATTGGAATCGAAAATCCAACCGTATTCAAATAGTTCCTTATTGATCTGATCCCTTCCCAAAAGTACTGAGTAAAAGATCCACATTTTTTGATTTGATAATTAGTTATTAGTCTTTTTTATGTCATTTCGTATCGTACAATTCCTTTGTTGTGGGATCATTTACCCGCGAGGGGTAATGAGAAGAATTATAAAATGGATTGCAAACTATGCCTAGATCTCGGATAAATGGAAATTTTATTGATAAAACCTCTTCAATTGTAGCCAATATCTTATTACGAATAATTCCGACAACTTCGGGAGAAAAAGAGGCATTTACCTATTACAGAGATGGTGCGATTTGATTCCTTTTTTCTTACTTACCACCCTATTTAATTAATTTATTCTTATTCTTACAAAAAAGAGACACGATTCGGTATGGAAAGAAAAAGATTGGTAAAAACCTACGCTTGGTGAAGGTGAAGTTTGGAGATAGAGCAATCCCTTCTGTCGTGTATCCTCGATTGATGCAACCTCAGATGCTTCAATTGTCGATTCTAGTATTGAGCGAAAGGTTACACCTATAGGTTCTGTATTGCATGTCAATTCTACTGTAATAGTACCAATAGGTGGCATAGGGGAAGAAGCACTACACCTAGGAATCAACAAAACGAAAACTTTGTTATATAATTCCCCTTCTTCTTATCGGGATCGGGACTACCAAGAATGGTTAGGACAACAAACATCCATCTCGTTCGTACTTTGGATACCCGTATAACCATCAAAGATCGTTGAAGTGACTAATTCCTGGAAATATGGGGCGTTAAGAACAAAGAAATTGCTGGAGTTACCATTTTGATCTAAGAAAGACCAACATGTTTGGTATTACATGTTTGGTATTAAGTAAGAACAGACCTCTTGCAGGAAGGCTGGCTAGAGATTTCTTGTAAAAACACTAGCCCCTGTCAGTTCATAAGGAAAATATTGCAATCTTTTGTGTTTGATTCCATGGATTATTTCCCTTATTATTATGCGCAGAAGGGAGGAGCCGTATGAGATGGAAATCTCACGTACGGTTCTGGAACGGAGATCCTTGGAATGGAATGAACGACCGTAACGGATGTCAGCTCAATCTGAAGGAAATTATGCGGAAGCTTTACAGAATTATTATGAAGCTATGCGACCAGAAATTGATCCCTATGATCGAAGTTATATACTCTATAATATAGGCCTTATACACACAAGTAACGGAGAACATACGAAGGCTTTGGAATATTATTTCCGAGCACTAGAACGAAATCCATTCTTACCACAAGCTTCTAATAATATGGCCGTGATCTGCCATTACGTGCGACTATCTCTACTATAGAAATAGAAAGAAGGAAAGAAAGATCAAATCCGCTAGTATTAAAACCTCCTATTGCTAGTACTAGGAAATCTAAGGAGAAACAAACAAAATAGGCTTTCTACATATCCATTGTCCAAAGGGGAACGATTTTTAGAAGCTGTAGCAAAAAAACAGACTTCATGGAAGCCGATATATGAAGAACTAAGTATAGCCCATATACTAGATTCTATGGATAAAGGATCTAATTGATAAAAGAAGCACCGTAAAGATCAATTATTGAGGTTTTTGGCCGATACAATAAGACCTGCTTACTTATGTATGTCATAATATGACATAAAAGTTAGGAATCAACTTATGTAATAGGGTTGATCCACTAAGGTATTGAGCAGCGGTGTAGTATCAGATCCCAAGGAGAGTAAGTCCTTTTTTCTTATCGAAGAAAGTCTTTTTCAAAGATTCTATATGAATTTCTAGACGAAACCGAGATAGTTAACTTTCAGAAAACTCTAACGATAGAGGGAGATATCTATGCTTCATTCTTCTGAGAGTGGGAGAAGAGATAAAACTGATTATTGATCCAAATCGGAGTTTGAAACTCATGTAATTAACTTAACCTCTTCAGGTTATTTGATTTGGCTAATCCAAGAAGGGATAGATCTCCGATAAATCTAATTCAGCTAGATACGGTAGATTAAGAAAGATGTAACGCCAAAAAAGAGTTGACTGCTGAGCCGTATGAGGCAGGAAACTCTCAAGTACGGTTCTAAGGGAAGGAATTGACCTACCTATTCCGACCGGGGAGAAGAGGCCATTCGACAGGGAGATTCAGAAATTGCGGAGGCTTGGTTCGATCAAGCTGCTGAGTATTGGAAACAAGCCATAGCGCTTACTCCAGGTAATTATATTGAAGCACAGAATTGGTTGAAGATCACAGGGCGGTTCGAATAAGAACACTTTCTTTTTGAATTGAATTCACTTAAATTGTTTGTTGGATCCATCAAATAGATTGTTGCCCCGGGGGAGTCAATAGAGGAATTTCATTATATCCCTTCTAAGATCGCTCTTTTTATTTCATTTGGTACCTTATAGGGGTAGACGATGCATATGGCACAGAATCCCTTCCTTTCTCTTAGCGATTGCTAACTAATCAAAAAGACGTCTAAAATCGATATCGGGATATTTCTTATCTTAGTAATTAGTAATGACTAATGAGAGATCTTGTGATTTGTAATGGCGTAATACGTTGCATGTACCGTAGCATACAAGTAGACCCATCTAGGCACTCATACATCGAAATATGAGTAGACTAGGTTGGGCCAAAAAGTCGTTTTTGGCTCGCGTCGGGAAGGGATTTACAAAAAAACGGTCCGTTGAGCACCTCATAGATATGTCATAATAGATCCGAACACTTGCCCCGGATAGACTTCCATATCATAATTGCTCATAATTGCTCTAGAGCTCTAGTGAATAACTCAGGAAAATTGTGGGGGATAGAAAGGAACTAATCATAAATATATATTTCTCAGAGGTTCACTAATTACTTTACTGTTTGTTGGCGGGTCTCTTCGTATGTGTTGTCCGGAAAGAGGAGGACTCAATGATTATTCGTTCGCCGGAACCAGAAGTGAAGATTTTGGTGGATAGGGATCCCATAAAAACTTCATTTGAGGAATGGGCCAGACCCGGCCATTTCTCAAGGACAATAGCTAAGGGCCCTGATACTACCACTTGGATCTGGAACCTACATGCTGATGCTCATGATTTCGATAGCCATACCAATGATTTGGAGGAGATCTCCCGAAAAGTATTTAGTGCTCATTTCGGTCAACTATCCATCATCTTTCTTTGGTTGAGTGGCATGTATTTCCATGGAGCCCGTTTTTCCAATTATGAAGCGTGGCTGAGCGACCCTACTCACAT